CGTTGTATGTTGAAGCAGAGATGAATAGGGTGACTGTGAAGAGAGTGGTGGTTGATCCTGACTCCACAGTCAATCTCATACCTATGTCCACTAGGCATTCAAAAAGAAAAGATTGGAGGAGCACTTCTCGAGGTATATAATTTGAGTTCGAATAATTGTCAAATCAATTTTCTAGGAATGGTATGGTCAGAGTCAATTGCAACGTTGGACCTTTTCAGAGTCCGATAGAGTTCCAGGTTGTTTTTGCACCGACGACATATTACGCTCTTCTAGGCAGACTCTAGATTCATAAAAACCAAGCGGTCCCATTGACATACCATCAATGTATTAAAGGTATAATCAAAGGAAAATAAGTACTCGTACCAGCGGTGAGCACTCCCTTCGAAAGATCTGAAATCCATTTTGCTGACGCTATACATTATTCGGAGTTTGCCGAGGATGGAGAGCTTTCATTGAAAGAGGTCCAGGGAGCTGTTGGCTTACTCGTTGGGAGGCGTTCCTCGAGAACTAGATAGCTAGTCTGTCTGGTTCTGTTCTCGAGGAACGCCAGTCTCTCGACTGAGAGGAACGCCTCTTACTAAAGTAGTTCAAATAGATAATCCACCTAAAATGGAACATTCGCTTCTAGATCGCTTGCTATAAGTAAGGAAACTCCTGAGTACGGAATTGAGACCGAAGAAAGGAGATTCCGTAAATTGACTCTGAAACAAGAGGCAGGAACTCTTCTGCTGCTGTTTGCAAGCTCTTTCTTTAGCATTAGTTAGCATTAGAATCCCGCCCTTCCTGACGGAGCTCTCCTACCCTTCTCAATGCAGGAATTCGCATACAATCGACCGGTACCATAGCTATATTCAATCCGGTGGGTCAAAGGAAGGAGAGCCGGATTGCAGATCGGGTTAAATAAAGCGGGTGAACACTAGCAACCAGTACAAAACTACCCCGTCAAAGACGGAAAATTGGTATAAACCAAGATAGCAAATGGAATGATTAACTAGTGCCACCCCAAACCCACAAACAATCTAACCACAGGTATGGATTGACACCGCGAAGGAAGTCAATACAGGAGGGTTGGGAGTGAATGGAATATCGAGATAGATATCAAGATATCCCATCAACCCAAAACCCTTAACAAAGCTAGAATGCTTATGTTGCGTATAGTAGCCAGGGGGCCGAGCAAGAGACCTCCAATAAGGTCAAACCAACGGGCAAATCAGTCCCAAGAGTGAAAGGGAGTTTGAACTGTGAACATATAGGATTCCGCTAATCCTTATGCTCTAACTAGTCTTAAACGAAAGAGATATCGATTCCTTTCCCTGGTGTACTAGACTTGAATTCCTTTGCAGTCTTAGGCTTTTGAGCTTTTTTCATTCAAAGCGGGATGCTTGCTAGACTGATAAGCCAGAGAGAGGAAAGGAAGGAATCAATTATTGAGTGGGAGTAGGGTCTATGTCTATGTTGAACAGATTTTGGGTACAGTCAATTTTCGTGCCATGATCTTATCCATAATGTCCCCTTTTAGAGAGCAGTAGAATTAAGAGCTTTGAGATCGTCAACACAAAATCCGATCAAATTAGGATAAAATGTACTGGCTGGAGGGACAGACTCCAGAAAAAACCGCGGTCATACTTGAATCAAACCATTTACTGTTCTGAAACTCCATAGCCTGGAATTTAGATAGGCGAGAGGTGCTCCCTGTAGTTAGTGAGTCGTCCCGGCCTTTAGTCTTGATATTATCCGAAATGGGGAGAGTTTATACGAACCAGTAAGAATAGCCCGTTCCAGTCTAACGAGATTCACTCTCTAGTAAATCAAATCATATATTTTGACCGTCTCCTGTATTTGTAGGATTCTTAGGTGTGGGTTCAGGTTTAGCAACAAAGTGAGGCAGAAGTTCTTTCATTCCTCATTCACTTCTAGGACTTGGGTTAGAGAGGGGGGAATATAGTAAATAAATAAAGTAGAAGTGCAGTTCCTATTTCTCAGCTCAGATTAGAGCACCAGCTGTTACGCTGACAACCCCCGTTACGCCGCGCTTGAAATCCTAGCCCTAAGACGGAGTAGTCTTAGTAGCAGTAGGATTACCGGATTCCGCTTTATGTCTTTCTTTCTTACTTTCCCTAAGCACTCATTGTATTTGAATTTGACCCGCTCAGAAGAGCTATGTATCCGGTCTTGGGAGTCAAATAAGGGCATGGCTTAAACCAGCTCCCTAGCCTAGGGTGAGGTCTCATAATAGAGTAAAGTAGGACAGAAGGATTAGCTTAGCAGTGAACAAAAATCATTCAATCAGCTCAAGAGCTGGGAGTTCTCCTTCTAGGTTTCGGAATAGAAGGAAGGAGGCTCCCAGGAGGTAAGTCCTGCTTGATTGCTTTCACCAGGTTTATAAAGACTGGTTCGAAAGGACCAGGTCGGGATAGGCTGGGAGTCGATTAGCCCGAGTTGTGTTAAGATAAGTGGCACTTGAATTTGAAGTAGACATCGGCCAGGTCTTGGATGCTGAATTATCGGTCTTACCACTTGTATCGATAGACCCACTTGAATTGAATGCTGAGGAGATTGATTTTCAATCCAATCCTGCCTGATCTTCGAACTTTCTCTCTGCAAAAGGCTTCTGGCAAAGCTTGAACATCCGTATCGTTAACTCCTTTTAAAAAGGAAGACAGAAGAGCTGGTAGGACGGACTGGTAAGGAATTCAATTACTTATTACTTATGAGTGGAGGGCTTCGCTTTTTTTCTATAACTGTCACTGGAACAGAAGGCCTAGTACTCCAATTGGCTTAAGTGCACTCCCAATGATATTCTAGTCTTCTTTCTTAAGAAAATATAGATATTATCGTGGAAAGAAATCTATCTCTTGAAGGAAGTCCAACTTAATTCAGTTTGATCTCCCAAGAGACGGTATGGAACGCTCGTATAGAACCCCATCCAATAGAACTCAAACCGCTGGGAACGCAACGGGATGGATGTCAACTGGTAAGAGTAGCCTTGGTCTGTAGATCTTTACAACAGGAGATCAGGAGTTAGCTCGCTTGGACGGAGAGCACGAGAAAGAAGGGGCAGTCTAATTGAACTCCACTCGTTTAGAAGAAGCCTCGCCAGTCAGGGGGATAGGACAAATTTCTTCACAGCATGAAGAAAAGAGAGGGATTCAAAAAAGGCTGGCTCCTTAGAAGGGATTTGAGTGCTTTAGACTAAGAAGTGAGATTAGATAGGCTTGTCTTAGGATTTGATGCACATTCAAGGGCAACTTCTGCTTATGGGTAGGCACCTAGTGCTACAATGGCTGTAACAGATTCAGAGATTACATTTGCCCTTGGATACACACCACACATTGATTGGATTTGAAAGGTACGAAGGGTCCATAACGGACAGGAACTACAACTATTGATACTCGGTCTAGACTAGGGGGGGGGAAGGCACTGCAGGAAACGGGACTGCTGTACTGTAAAGGGGTTACCGTCGAAGGTAAGGACAGAGACTGATTAAATGGGGGAGGACAGATATAGGCAGACACTTCCAAAAGGCGGAAGCATTGGCTTTTAGGACGCACTCAAACTTCCATTAAAACTCCAGGTGGCAAAAACAACTCCATCCAATAAGAAAGAGGAATGTGCTAACGCCAATAAGCGTATAAGAAAAGGACTAGAACTGGCTGAAAGCACTTACCACTAGAAATAAATTGGCCTGACAGAAAAAGTCAAACCCCTCCTCTCCCTCTCGCAATAAATGCTCGAGTTCCCGAGGAACGCCTCTCCTTTCAGTCGAGTCATGACTTCGCCCTCAGGTGGGAGGAGAAACTGTACAGGACATAGCTTTCCGTCTCTTTCTTTCACAAAAAAATGAACCACCAAAAACTGTAGATTTCTTTTTTGAAAAGGCCACAAAACTCTTTTCAAAAAAGAAAGAAGTGCTACTCAAAATGGCGGAACTAGATCCTTACGGATCGTGGATTCAGAGTGGCGCTCGCTTTATTAAAACCGGAAAGACTTTATCGTAGAAGCGGGACTTAGAAAAGTCCTCAAATCTCTTTCTGACCATGGTGTCAATAGCCCATACTTTCAGTCTTTTTTAAAAAGACAACGTGAAGAGGAATAGATCAACAAAACAAAGAAAGGACAGGAACAGGGGTTGTTGCAGAATTGGGTTCGAGTCCCAGGGACGCAATGTGGCTGCTTAAAAAACTGATTCAACGAGATATAGATATGTCCCCATTAAGATTTCAAACTTGTCGTCTACTTTCAGGAAATGTTCGGAACAGAGAACTGACAATAATACAACGTCGCATTCTCCGAAGATTGAGGAACAGGAAGAGATCTATTAAGAAGAGAAAGATTTATCCGAAAAAATATCTTACCAGTTACATACAATTACAAACTACACGAAAGTTGCCCCTTTTTCATGGGGATTTACCCATCACAGAGATGCACAGAGGAACAAAACGAACTTCATATATCCCTTTTCCACTCAATCCAGAAACAAGATTTGACGTTATTCCGCTTCGTCTCCATTTTCTTGAAACTATTCCTCAAGCAAGGCAGCCGATAAGTCATCGAAGGGTTTGTGTGAATAAAGGAATGGTAAGCATTACTCATTTGAAACTTTCCCACGGTGATATAATATCTTTTCAAGAAAATAACGCGATAATACGCGGTGAAGAAATAAGGAGATCTTTCTATAAAGAAATTTCAGTTGAAAAAATCATAGGCAAATTACTGCATCAACCGCTAAGAATGTGGAGAAGAAGCAAAACTGAATGGTTCCACCTACTCAAAACTAAGAGGGGATGCCGCCTACTACTAAAATCCCGGTTTTTGCAACAGTTGCGTTCTTCTATGCAAGAAGAAGACTTAGAAAGAACAAAGAAGTTTGGATCCGAAAAAGTATGCTTAGGAAGTTCCTTCGCTGAGCACAAGAGAATGAAGAGGAATTTGTTAAAATCCCTATTCTTATCGAAGAGAAGGAAGGAGAAAAACCTAAATCTTCCTACTCGAACAATCAGTCCTATAGTTTACAACTCTTCTTTATCTTTATATAGTAATTCGACCTATTGCTTCGCATCCCCCCATAAGTTGACTATGAAGAGAAGAATCAAAAGGATCGAACTACCTACTCATTATTCGGAGGTTAATCATAGAACACCAAAAGCTGTGGTATCTTATGGACCTAACATAGGTCATATCCCTCACGACATAAGATTAAAAGATCCAAACCTTCCTCTTCGGAGCAGAAACGGACGTGGCCAAAACATATAAAGATCGGCGTAGTCACTCGTAGTAGGAGTCAAGATATTGCGTATAAATATATATAAAGAGAGAGTCTCTTGAGCGGCCGAGAATCTTATGTCAAAAGGACCAAGGACGATCTTTTCGGAAAGGAGGAGTCAGTCTTCTTTGAAGATCGAGGCGCGTAGCGGACAATTATGCCATTCGGAAGAAGTCTTCTACAGAGGGAAAGCCTGTATCGAGTAAGTGGAGAGGAAAGATCCCCGGAGATTCTGATATTATTCCATTCCAGTGGCTCGACCAGTAACCAATGGAGAAAACTCAAAAATCCTTTGTTTCCCGGTAGAACGGAGCCAGATAGCTTTACCAGTTGGGAGTTGTCCGTGACGAATTCCGATTCAGTAGCTATCAGTTCAGAGTAGATCTGTCCAGAGGTCGATTCATCTACACGTCTACATAAAAGCTTGAATTTCACAAGGTTCACGATAGGATTTTCTTTTAGTGGGTTGACCTAAGCCTTGAGCTTCACTAGGGGGAGGCCAGCTATCTATGGTATCCTCGGTATGAGGATGAATGTCTCTAACCTAGCTATTGCCCTGTTTTGATCCTATTCAATCGTATAGAAAGCTACTATAGACCCTAGCTATTCCGCCCCTTTCTTTTCTACATTCCATTTTTTATTGAGCCGAATCACCATCATTATATTATATATTCATTGTTGGTTTGACTGCTGGTCTAGCGATCCTTCCTAGCCGTCGCCTAGAGTGCAGCCTGCCCGCTGAAGACCGTAACGTAAGTGACTCAGTGCTCCATACGGGGGAAATGAAAGCAGAATTCGTTCGGATCCTCCCACATGTTCAATCTTTTTTTAGCGGTTTCCCCAGAGATCTTTATCATTAATGCAACCTCCATTTTGCTCATTCATGGAGTTGTATTTAGTACCTCTAAGAAATATGATTATCCGCCGTTAGCCAGTAATGTGGGTTGGCTTGGATTACTTAGTGTTGCGCGCCTAGGAGGGCAGCGCGCTTGGGGATGCAGAGGAGCTATTATCGCCCAGCCCCCTACCCTAACCTAATGCGGCACCGGATTCGGACCGCAGGGAACCGTAGCATGGGGGGGCGTCTAATCCTTTTGCCGCCGCAAGGCTGGCTAATCGTACGCAGCAGGCTCGAAGACCCCTGGTTCTGGAAGGCACATGAGTCCGAACGCTATGTTGAATGTGCGACCGACACTACGTAGGTACCAGTGCAGGTGAGGCGTCGGTCGGTCCTAGAAACGGCGGCAACGGCGCGAGGAGTTAACGACCGGACGTGCTGCAACCTAGGGATCACCAGGCAGCTCTTTCGCTCTATAGGGATCGGGGGGGCATAGCACAATTCCTCTTGGAGGGGGGTTGGTTTGCCCGGGTGACTGATCCTGCCATAATGTACTCCTACCTATAGCACCGGCAACCGAAGTCAAGCATACATAGGACGATCTTCATGCGTGAATAGCCGGGAGGAAATAAAGGGCGGTAGATGATAATGAAAAAGGGCGCCGCGTCTGTACGGGCGGGCGGAATGGATGAGCAAAAGGTGCCATGGGGTGAGGAATATCCCGAGTCTCATGTAAGACAACTAAATGCACCCCGCCGAGGTGCTGCCGAGGAACTGGGAGACCTTCTCGAGCACAGGATAGGCAATTGAAAGACAAAGCTAGCCTATTCGTTATGGGGAATCAATGCTCCGGGCCGAATAAAGCTTACCTCCGGCACCTGGCTTTCCCCGGCGCATATTAGCTTAGCTGTGCTTAATAGGTCGGTTTGTTTGGCTTCCTCTCTTAGCCCATTCCTAACCAGTGGAGAAAAGGTTCGCTCATGCTGGAGGGAGCATCCCCACTTAGTGATCGGTCTGCTAGTTCACGCAAATCCGAAGAAGTTATCACGGACGAGCCACATGCAGGGAAACTTGCACGTGTGGTTCTGGCCGGGCTTTCCTGAGGTATCTAATAACCTTGCTTCTGCTCGCCGCTGGCGCACCTCTCCTAACTATTGCCCATTTATTCTGGAATAATCTTTTTAGGAGGGACAATTTTACATATTTCTGCCAAATCTTTCTATTATTAAGTACGGCTGGTACCATTTCGATGTGTTTCGATTCTTCCGACCAAGAGAGGTTTGATGCTTTTGAATTCATTGTATTAATTCCACTTCCTACTTGCGGTATGCTCTTTATGATCTCGGCTCATGATTTAATTGCCATGTATTTAGCTATTGAGCCTCAAAGTTTATGTTTT